CCTAAAATGCCTAATAATAAACCAAAATCCCCGACACGATTAGTTACAAAGGCTTTTTGACAAGCATTTGCCGCAACAGGTCGTGTGAACCAAAACCCTATTAATAGATACGAACATATTCCAACCAATTCCCAAAAAATATAAATTTGTATCAAATTAGAACTAGTAACTAATCCCAACATGGAAGTACTGAAAAAACTCATATAAGCAAAAAATCTTACATATCCTTGATCATGAGACATATAATTATCACTATAAATAAGAACCATAATTCCAACAGTAGTGATTAATATTGACATAATAGAAGTAAGTGGATCAATTAAGTAGCCGAATTCTAAAGAAAAATCATTAGTGATGATCCAAGACCATACATATTGATAGATAGAACTGCTATTTATTTGCTGAATAGACAGATCAATCGAAAAAATCATGACTATACTTAACAATAAAATACTATGAAAGGACCACATACGACGAAGATTTTTTGTTGCCGTGGGAAAAAGAAGAAGTCCCACCCCTATTAACATAGGAACTGGAAGTGGAACGAAGGGTATTATCCACGCATATTGATATGTCTGTTCCATAAAAAATAAAAAGTTTTTTATTCTTAATTAAGTGTTTCCGATTCACCGGATCTTATCTCTTTTGAAAGGAGTCAATAAAAAAATCAAGATATGTACTAACATAAATAGAATTTTCTAATTTTATATTCTTACTTATTGTTTATTGTAAGTCTTTCTTAAATACTTCAACTATTCAAATCAAGAAGTTACAATTGGTCAAATGATATAACTAAAGTACTCGTAAAACGTGAATACTTAGTTAGTCACTAATATATTTATGAAGATACCGAAAATGAAAAATTCAATGATTATTAAAAAATTTCTAATCATAGAGCAAGTATAAAGAATTACACTAAAAATACTAATATGAATCATAGGATTAGATTAACTAAGATCACTAACCTGGCCTAATGAAATAAGAACTCGCTATTTTAGTTAGTTTATTCAAAATCATTAACTAGTTCATTATGGAATTGATTGATTTATTTCCAGTCTAATAAAATCAAAAACATTAAAGATTAAAGTTTTTCAGTAAGCAACAAGGGTGGGGTTCTTAAACCTTTCGATGTATTTTAGTACATGTAAATTAAATGTAGAACGACGAAAATAGGCAGAAATAGAAATGTAGGGTCTTTTTGATTCTTTATGTTATAGAGTTCAACCAATTTAATTGCTAGGGCACGGCGTATTCTATAGATTTGAATAAGAAAGAGAAATAAAAGTATCAATCAATACAAATTTTTCTTTCTTACGAATATTGTATGGACTAGAAAAACCATTTTCTTTTTGAAAAAAAAAAATCATATATCCTCTTCTTCTAGTAATATTTTATGCAATTTTCACATATCTTTCACCTATCTACATTTATATGAAAATAATATTATCTAGAGAATAAAAAGAACAATTCGTTTTGAACAATAGATGTCTTTCACATCCAACTATAATAATGAGTAACCTCTTCATTTTTAAATGGCAGTTCCAAAAAAACGTACTTCTATATCAAAAAAGCGTATTCGTAAAAATATTTGGAAACGGAAGGGATATTGGGCAGCGTTAAAAGCTTTTTCGTTAGGGAAATCTCTTTTGACCGGAAATTCAAAAAGTTTTTTTGTGCGACAAACAAATAAGTAATAAAACGTTGGAATAATCTGAATTGATTTGACTCGAAAAAAGGTCCATTTCATAATTAAAAATGAACAATTTTCATTACCTATTGTTATTATTGTTGGGCTAATCAATATGAAATGGACCTTTCTTTTCTCCTATGATATGTGGAATAAGAATTCTTCTGTTTAATGAATTCTACAACTAATACTTTTTTTGTTTGAAAAAAGAATAAAGACAGGATACAAGGTTTTAACCCTCTTTTAGTATGTTTTTTCATTTCCAAGGTGGGGAGTTTTATTTTCCCCATCGAACTATTTGTTCCAATTCCAATAATAAATAAGAAAATTCTTTTTTCTCTCTATATCATATCTATAGAAGAGCAAATAGAAAATCTTTAGCTAAGTTAAAATTAATGAATTGTTGATACTAATTGATTCCATTTTTAAAACTTTTTGTGTAACTTTCGGACTTCTTAATTTCCTTTCTCTAAATTATTATATAGATCTCCCATATATCTTTCGCTTTCAACCCAATCAAAAAAGCCGTTAGCTTAGTTAGGATATTGTGTACGAAAAATGTGTCATTTTTAAAAAATTCAAAAAAAAATGGGGTCTATTTTGTAAAAATGCATTTTTTTGAGTTCGATCGCGTTAGAACTATCTAGTTACAAGAGTTCAATCTCAGGAAAGCATAACCTACACGAAAGTCTTAAATTCATTTAATAAACTGACACCCTAAATGAAAAAAATGAACTTTCAAATCCCTATTTTAATGAATTTGGATTTATCAGTTTAAATCTTTCCTAAAAAACATTGCATTGAATTTACTCC